AGTTTTTGGCGAGACTCCACTAAAAAAAGGGGCCGAGCTTTCTTATGGTATCTTTATGGATATTGAATAAACCCGAGGTTTTCTTCTGGATTCTTTTTTTCTTTTCGACATCTACACTTTTTTTATTCTCTAGGTAGGTTATTTATGAAATGCCAATCCAACACAAGTTCTTATTATTTTATAATAAAAATATTATTTTTTTCTCAACGTTCATATTGACAATAGTGCATTGAAAAAATATAATTGATCGTGGATAAATAGATCTATTTATCCACGCCCTATAAGTTTTTTTTTACTTTACTTCATGTAAGCGATACGTTCCTTAAATTCTCTGGGATATATTTCATTTATCTTATCCGGGAATTTTTCAGATTTTCATTATAGCTATAGCTGTTCATTTTTATGTTCATAATTTACTATAAAAAAATGTTTTTGATGGGGTTGTGCAATCCAATCTCTCTTTTTTTTTTTCGATCGTATCTACACACCATAATTCTATTTTGGGGTTGCTAACTCAACGGTAGAGTACTCGGCTTTTAAGTGCGGCTAAAATCTTTTACACATTTGGATGAAGGAACGGATTCGTCCATACCGTTGGTAGAGTTTGTAAGACCCCGACTGATCCTGAGAGGGAACGAATGGAAAAAACAGCATGTCGTATAAATGAATAACTCATATCATAAATAAATAACTTTAAGATAGAGTACTTAACCCTTACGGGATCGGTACAAAATATTTGTTTAGTTTGTTAGAGTTTTAATTCTTAGAGCGGTACAAAAAATCAATTATGGTTGGATCGAGTGAATAAATGGATAGAGCCAAAAAGCTCCAATTATAGGGAAACAAAAAGAGCAACGAGCTTCGGTTCTTAATTCGAATAATTACCAATTACCCGATCTAATTATACGTTAGAAATATATTAGTCCCTGGGGCGGGCAAAGGTTATGAAATCACTTTAATAAGTGGATTCTTCACTTTTTTTTTGAATCCTAACTATTCTATTAATTATATCCCTGTGCGGAGACGAATGTGTAAAAGAAACAGTATATTGAGAAATATAATTCTAAAGTCAAAAGAGCGATCGGGTTGCAAAAATAAAGGATTTATAAACATCTTCGGTATCTTATAACGAACAAGAACCAATCGGATGGAAAAAGAGAGAATCCATGGATTAATCATTTCCAAGGTATCTTTTCTTACTATGATACCTTGATACCTTGTTTTGACTGTATCGTACCTATGTATCGTATCATTTGATGACCCAAGAAATCCCCGGTTTTGGTTCAAATCGAATTTCAAATGGAGGAATTACAAGGCTATTTAAAGATAGATAGATCGCGAGAACGGGACTTCCTATACCCACTTCTCTTTCAGGAATACATTTATGCACTTGCTCATGATCATGGGTTAAATAAATCGATTCTTTATGAGCCTATGGAAAATTTAGGTTATGACAAAAAATATAGTTTAATAATTGTTAAACGTTTAATTACTCGAATGTATCAACAGAAGCATTTGATTATTTTTACGAATGATTCTAATCCAAATTTTTTTTTCGGGCATAATAAAAATTTGGATTCTCAAATGATATCAGAGGGGGTTGCAGTCATTGTGGAACTTCCATTCTCACTGCGATTAGTATCTTCCCCAGAAAGTAAAGAAATAGACAAATCTATGACTACTTTACGATCAATTCATTCCATATTTCCCTTTTTAGAGGATAAATTATTACATTTAAATCATGTATTAGATATACTAATACCCTACCCTATCCATCTGGAACTATTGGTTCAAACCCTTCGCTCTTGGATACAAGATGCTCCCTTTTTGCACTTATTGAGATTCTTTCTCTACAAGTATCATAATTGGAATAGTCTTATTACTCAAAAAACGAAAATGATTCTCTTTTTTTCAAAAGAGAATCAAAGATTTTTCCTGTTCCTATATAATTTTCATGTATATGAATCGGAATCCATATTTGTTTTTCTCCGTAAACAATCTTATCATTTACGATCAACGTCTTCTAGAGCTTTTCTTGATCGAACACATTTTTATAGAAAAATAGAACATTTTTTAGTGGATTTTCGTAATGATTTTCATACTATCCTATGGTTGTTCAAGGATCCTTTCATACAGTATTTCAGATTTCAAGGAAAATCCATTTTGTCTTCAAAAGGAACCCCTCTTCTGATGAAGAAATGGAAATATTACCTTGTAAATTTATGGGAATGTCATTTTTACTTTTGGTCTCAACCGGATAGGATTCATATAAACCAATTATCCAATCATTTTATCGATTTTCTGGGTTATCTTTCAAGTGTACGACCAACTCCTTCAGTAGTAAGGAGTCAAATGTTAGAAAAGTCATTTATTATAGATATTGTTATTAAAAAGTTTGATACTATAGTTCCAATTATTCCTTTGATTGGATCATTGGCTAAAGCGAAATTTTGTAACTTTTCAGGACATCCCATTAGTAAGCCTGCTTGGGCGGATTCAT